CAATTTTTAGAAATCTTAGAAATCTAATTACACTTATATGAACAAATATTGAATTTCACGATATTTTTCACAACACTATTGAAATATAGGAGTATCTCACTATGAGGAATCAATTTCCTTTTCGTTCGGTTTATTACAAAATAATAAATTCAGTTCTTGCGGCTGGACTTTATTATGGGTTTTTGAGCGCTTTCTCTATCAAGACCTCTCATTTATTACTTCTCCGAACTCTGGTTTTTGAGGAGGAAGAAGAAACCAAGAAGAGAATAGTAGCAAAAACTGGATTGATTATGGGGCAGATCTTACTATTCATATCAATATATTATAAACCTTTCCATATTGCTTTGACTAGACCTCGTACAATAACTGCACTCGGGTTTTTCTATCTTTTTTTCCAGATCTTCTGGAAAAGTCAGAAACGCGTTTTTGCTAACCAAAATTCCATGTCTAATCTCAGCTGTATATTTCTAAATCATCTCATTTTACAGCAGTTGCTTAACACTTGCATTTTACCAAGTTCAGCGGCAAGGAGATTAGTCAGCATTTACACGTTTCGATCCAACAACAAGATGTTATTCGTAACAAGTTCTTTTTTTGCCTGGTTCATTGGCCAAATTTTAGTATGCGAATTTTTTGAATTGGCAGGAAAACACATACGTATTGAATTGGCAGGAAAACACATAGGTAAAAATCGTTCTATTAGATCGATCATTCGATCTGACTATTTTCATTTTTTCTTTGTGATTCTCTTTTTTATGATGAGTCTCCACTCTTTTGGCAGAATACCCTCACCCATTCTTCTTCCTAAAATGAGCAACCTTTCACAAATAGAAAAGCGCGCGTTGATCTTGAAAGGTACAGATGAAGAAGAGGAAAATGACAAAATAGACGAAGAAATAGAACAAGAAATGGAAAAAATAGAACAAGAAATAGAAGAAATAGAACAGCAACGAAAACTTGCGAATCATCTGAAAAAAAAAAAAGATAGACAAAAAAAACAGGGAACAGGGGGACATTCCGACAAAGAATTCCACTCGAATTCGAATACCAGTTATTCGAAAAGCAAAATCGAAGTACTAAAAAGTGAAATACGTGTAATACAAGAAAAAGAAAGAAAAAGCCTCATTAGCCCATTGCTTTTTGATTATCGACGATGGTATCGCCCATTTCGCTACATTCAAAATAATAGACTTGAGCAAGCTATAAGAAATGAAATGTCACAATATTTTTTTGATACACAACAAAGTGATGGAAAAGAAAGAATATCTTTTACCTATCCAAGGAGTTTATCAACTTTTTTTAAAGTGATCAAAAGAAAAATAAATATCCTACTAGAAAAAACTCTTTCTAATCAATTGGACAATGCTTGGGTTTCTAGAAACAAAAAAAAAATGAATCATCTGAAAAATGATTTTTTCAATAGAATTAACCATCTAGACAAAGAAAAAATAGATGGAGAAATAGAACAGGAAAAAGAACGGGAACAAAAAGCAGTGGAGATACTTGAAACAAGAACTCGATTATGTATAGAAGATGATAAGACTAAACAAGAATACTACTTACCCCAAATGTATGATCCTTTCTTAAACGGGCCATACCGTGGAAAAATCAAAAAAGAGCTTCCGCCTTCCATCATAAAAAATACTTTGATCGCAGATTCGAGAGAGACAGGTGAGCAAAATCGGTTACATGATCTTCTTCTCCCGAATTCCAATTACGAAAATTTTGACCAAAATACGAATACTTTAGAAATTGGTGATATTTTAGAAATTGATGCGTTTTCATCTATTGTAATACACAAAATAAGTAAAAAAGTCCCTCGATGGTCATACAAATTAATCAGTGAATTGGAACAACTATCATTTCACTACAGTCCGCCAGCAGAGCATGAAATTCGTTCAAGAAGGGCGGTAGGTGAATATCTTCTTTTTGATCCTCCAGAGACTCATACTACTACTAAAGCTACAGATAAAGAAACGAAGACTAATGCTAGCAAAGAGACTGATACTGTGAATAAAGAAACCAAGACTAATGCTAGCAAAGAGACTGATACTGTGAATAAAGAAACGAAGCCTAATGCTAGCAAAGAGACTGATACTATTGATAAAGAAACGAAGACTAATGCTAGCAAAGAGACTAATACTGTTGATAAAGAAACCAAGACTAATGCTAGCAAAGAGACTGATACTGTTGATAAAGAAACCAAGACTAATGCTAGCAAAGAGACTGATACTGTTGATAAAGAAACCAAGACTAATGCTAGCAAAGAGACTGATACTGTTGATAAAGAAACCAAGACTAATGCTAGCAAAGAGACTGATACTGTTGATAAAGAAACCAAGACTAATGCTAGCAAAGAGACTGATACTGTTGATAAAGAAACCAAGACTAATGCTAGCAAAGAGACTGATACTGTTGATAAAGAAACCAAGACTAATGCTAGCAAAGAGACTGATACTGTGAATAAAGAAACGAAGCCTAATGCTAGCAAAGAGACTGATACTGTGAATAAAGAAACGAAGCCTAATGCTAGCAAAGAGACTGATACTGTGAATAAAGAAACCAAGACTAAAACCCCAGAAGAAGAGGCTAAAGAAGATGAAGAGAAGGGGCTTGTTTTGATGCGTTATGCACACCAACCCGATTTTAAGCACGGCTTAATCAAAGGCTCTATGCGAACTCAAAGGCGTAAAATTGTTATTGAGAAACTGTTTCAAGCAAATGCACATTCCCCCCTTTTTTTTGACAGGATAAAAAAAAAAAAACTTTTTTCTTTTGCTATCCCCCGCCCGGTTCAACTGAACCGAATTTTTAGAAATTGGTCGGCGGGAAAAGGGTTCAGGATTTTAGAGTCTACAGACGAACAAACAAAAAGAGAAGAAAAACCAAAAAGAGAATCTAAAAAGAAAAACGACCGAGTAAAGGAAAAAAAGCGATTAGAGATAGGGGAAGCCTGGGATACTTTTGAAATTACCCAAATGTTAAGGGGTTGCATTTTAATAGCCCAATCAAGTCTTAGAAAAAATCTTATATTACCTTCATTGATAATCGGTAAAAATCTTGGACGTATGCTATTATTGCAAATTCCTGAATGGTCTGAAGATTTCGAGGAATGGAATAGAGAAAAGCATATTAAGTGCACTTATACTGGTAATCCGTTATCCGAAACAGAATTTCCGGAAAATTGGTTGACACAAGGTATTCAGATCAAGATTGTATATCCTTTCCATCTGAAACCTTGGCACACATCTAAACCGCTAACTTCTCGTGATGACGTTTGTTTTTTAACAATTTTTGGAAGGGAAACAGAACTGCCTTTTGGCTCTCCCCGAAAAACACCTTCCTTTTTTGAGCCCATTTTAAAGGAACTCGAAAAAAAAATTGGAAAATATGAAAAGGTTACAGCTGAAAGCGTTTTAAAAAAAATAATAATAAAATTATTTAAAAAAGTTTCAAAAGAAACAAGAACAACAAACCAAAATCTTCCGTTTATAGAAAAAGACCTCTCCAAGGGTAAACCAATTTTATTATTTAGATCGAGAGAAATAGGTGGAATGGAAAAAGAAAAAGATTCTAGAATAAGCAACCAGATAATTAATGAATCTTTTAGTCAAATTCAAAAAATTCAAATTCCAGATTGGACAAATTCTTCACTGATAGAAACTAAAATGCAAGATATGACTGATAGAACAAGTACAATCAAAAATCAAATAGAAAGAATTACCGAAGAGAAAAAAAAAGTAACTCTAGAACTAGATATTAGTACTTACAAAAAAAGTTGTAGATTAGAGTTGTCAAAAAAGATTTGGCAAATAGTAAAACTAAAAAACATAATATGTAAATTTCATTATTTTAGAAAATTTTTCATTCAAAGAATATATAACGATATTTGTTTATCTACTATTCATATTTGCCAAACGAATACACAACTCTTTGTTGAATCGACAAAAAATTTGATTGAAAAATATATTTCCAAGAATGAAACAAATAAAAAAATAATTAATAAAAAAACTAAAAATACAATTCACTTTATTTCAAATCTAAAAACTTATAATAGTTGTAAGAAAAATTCAGAAATTTTTTGTGATTTATCCAACTTGTCACAAGCATATGTATTTTACAAAATATCGCAAACCGGGGTTGTTAACTTGTCTAAATTAAGATCCGTTCTTCAACATCATGGAACATCTTTCTTCCTTAAAACTCAAATGAAAGACTCCTTTCGAACACAAGGAATTTTTCAGTCTGAAGTAATACATAAGAAACTTCAGCGGTCTATAACGAGTCAATGGAAAAATTGGTTAAGAGGGAATTATCAATACGATTTATCTCAGATTATCTGGTCTAGCTTAATGTCACAAAAACAAAAATGGCGAAATAGGGTTAATCGATATTGTAGGTCTCAAAAAAAAGATTTAAAAAAATGGAATTCATGTGGAAAATACCAATTAAGTCATTACAAGAAAAAAAAGGGTCCTAACTCATTATCGAATCAAAAAGATAATTTTCAAAAATGCTATAGATATGATCTTTTATCATATAAATCCATTAATAATGAAAATAAAGGTGACTCGGTTTTTTATAGATCAATCCCTCAAGTAACTAAAAGGCAAGCGGTTTCTGATAATTACAACATGTCGCAAAACTCCTTGTTTGCGATAACAGGAAGTATCCCTATCAATATTTTTATAGGAAGAATAGAAAGGGTATATATTCCATATATAGAAAAAAATCTTAATAGAAAATATTTTAATTGGGAAAATATCTATTTTGATCTTAGAAAAAAAGTGGCTATTGAATCCTGGGTCGCGGTAAATCCCAGCAGTAATCAAAAGACTCGAATTGGGACTAATAATTTTCAATTAATTGATCCAATTGATAAAGAAGAAGAGGAAGAGATCAATCCCAGCAGTAATCAAAAGACTCCAATTGGGACTAATAACGATGAAATATTTTATGCAATTGATAAAGAAGAAGAGGAAGAGATCAATCCCGAAGAAGAGATCAATCCCGAAGAAGAGATCAATCCCAGCAGTAATCAAAAGACTCCAATTGGGACTAATAACGATCAATTAATTGATCCAATTGATAAACAAGAAAAAGACCCTTTTTATATTCCGATTAATCAAAATCCAGAAATCAATCAACCTAATTCTCCAAATTCTTTTTTTGATTGGATGGGAATGAATGAACAAATACTAAATCGTCCCATCTCGAATCTGGAACTTTGGTTCTTCCCAGAATTTGTGCGGCTTTTTAATGTATATAAAACGAAACCGTGGATTATACCAAGCAAATTACTTCTTTTAAATTCGAATCTAAGTGAAACCGATAATAAAAAGAAAAACATCGCTGAAAACCAAAATCTTGAAGAAGAAGATTCCGCGAAATCAGACATGAAAAAAGGTACAAAGAAAAGTAAAACCAATAGTGAAAAGAAAAGTGAAACCGATAGTGAAAAGAAAAGTGAAACCGATAGTGAAAAGAAAAGTGAAACCGATAGTGAAAAGAAAAGTCTAAGTACAAGAGAGCTAAGAGAGTTATTCATGAAAAAGTATTTCCTTTTGCAATTGAGATGGGATCAAAGGAATATCGGTCAAAACATTCGCAAAAATGTCCGGATATTCGCTCTCCCGAAGAGCTCGATAAATCTAGAAACCATGACTCTATCATGCATTGAAAGGAGAAAATTACAATTGAATGTAATGTGGAAGTCGAAGAGCAATTTGGGTATTCTAAAATTTTTCAAAAGCATGGGAGTGGTTATGGACCGCCTTGGACTGTCTGTAAAAAACAATGGGCAATTTCTTATGTATCAAACCATAGGTATTTCGTTGGTTCATAAGAGTAAAAACAAAACTAATCAACAATACCGAAAACAAAGAATAATTCGAGCTAGAGAGAACAATCATTTTGATGCGCTTGTTCTTGAAAATATTTTATCGTCTAGACGTCGTAGAGAATTGAGAATTCTAATTTGTTTCAATTCAAACAATTGGAATGATGTGGATACCAATTCCGTATTTTTCAACGAAAACGGGGTAAAAAACTGTAGTCACTTTTGGGAAGAAAGGAACCTTCGTGATAAGGAGAAAAATGAATTAATTCAATTCAAGTTTTTTCTTTGGCCCAATTATCGATTGGAAGATTTAGCTTGTATGAATCGTTATTGGTTTGATACTAATAACGGCAGTCGTTTCAGTATCTTAAGGATCCACATGTATCTACCATTGAAAATTCGTTGATAGTATTACTATATACCCTGTAGCAGGGTATATGATAGAAAACAAATGCACACATGCCTTATCTTATACCTCATTCGAATCTCACTGAATAGAGGATACAGCGTATCCATTAGACCTATAAATTATCAATGAATCCAAAGATATTCATTTCATTTTAGGTCTAATTGATTCACTTTTGTGAATACAAAAATGTACGAGATTCTTATCTGAATTCAAAATAGGATTTTGAATTCATTGGAATGGATAAACTGAGGAGTTCAGAAAGCAATTTATTCTATATCAATCATTCAAATTATTGGCATTCTTTTTATTGATCAATAAAATTCGTTAAAATATATATCAGGGAAGGGGATCAATTCTTTTTTTATGGTAAAAAACTTATTCATTTCGGTTATTTCTCAAGAAGAAACCAAAGAAAACAGAGGGTCCGTTGAATTTCAAATATTCAATTTCACCAATAAGATACAGAGACTTACTTCCCATTTAAAATTGCACAAAAAAGACTATTTATCTCAGAAAGGTTTGCGTAAAATTTTGGGAAAACGTCAACGGCTGCTAGCTTATTTGTCAAAAAAAAATAAAGTACGTTATAAAGAATTAATTGAGAAATTGGATATTCGAGAGACAAAAACTCATTAATTTTTAATTTGAGGAGTCATTTGTTTTTAACTTATTTGTTTCGTTTCAATTTTGATGAACCTCTTTTCACATTCAGCAATTCATGGAAGAATTACATGGAAGAACGAATCGGTAAAAAATTTATGACTGCACCAGCTACAAGAAAAGACCTCATGATAGTCAATATGGGTCCTCACCACCCATCAATGCATGGTGTTCTTCGACTTATTCTTACTCTCGATGGTGAAGATGTTATTGACTGCGAACCAATATTGGGTTATTTACACAGAGGGATGGAGAAAATTGCGGAAAACCGAACAATTATACAATATTTGCCCTATGTCACACGTTGGGATTATTTAGCTACTATGTTTACAGAAGCAATAACCGTAAATGGACCTGAACGATTGAGCAATATTCAAGTACCTAAAAGAGCTAGCTATATCAGAGTCATTATGTTGGAGTTAAGTCGTATAGCTTCCCATTTGTTATGGCTCGGTCCATTTATGGCGGATATTGGGGCGCAGACTCCTTTCTTCTATATTTTTCGAGAAAGAGAGTTGATATATGACCTATTCGAAGCTGCCACCGGTATGCGAATGATGCATAATTTTTTTCGTATCGGGGGAGTAGCTGCTGATCTACCCCATGGCTGGATAGATAAATGTTTGGATTTTTGCAATTATTTTTTAACAGGGGTTGCTGAATATCAAAAACTTATTACACAGAATCCCATTTTTTTAGAACGAGTTGAAGGTATAGGCACTATTAGGGCAGAAGAAGCACTCAATTGGGGTTTATCCGGACCAATGCTACGAGCTTCGGGAATCGAATGGGATCTTCGTAAAATCGATCAGTATGAGTGTTACGACGAATTTGCTTGGGAGGTTCAATGGCAAAAAGAGGGGGATTCTTTAGCTCGTTATTTAGTAAGAATCGGCGAAATGGAAGAATCCATAAAAATGATTCAACAGGCCCTGGAAGGAATTCCGGGGGGGCCTTATGAGAATTTAGAAATCCGACGTTTTGATAGAGTAAAACATCCCCAATGGAATGATTTTGAATACCGATTCATTGCTAAAAAAACCTCTCCTATTTTTGAATTATCGAAGCAAGAACTTTATGTGAGAGTCGAAGCTCCAAAGGGAGAATTGGGAATTTTTCTGATAGGAGATCAGAGCGTTTTTCCTTGGAGATGGAAAATTCGTCCACCGGGTTTGATCAATTTGCAAATTCTTCCTCAGGTGGTTAAAAGAATGAAATTGGCTGATATTATGACGATACTAGGTAGCATAGATATCATTATGGGGGAAGTTGATCGTTGAAATGATAATTGATACAACACAAATCCAGGCTATCCATTCCTTTTCCGGATTGGAATCCGTAAAAGTCAAAGAAGTCTATGGGATCATATGGATACTTGCCCCTATTTTTACTATTGTATTAGGAATCACAATGGGTTTACTAGTAATTGTTTGGTTAGAAAGGGAAATATCCGCGGGAATACAACAACGTATTGGCCCCGAATATGCGGGTCCTTTAGGAATTCTTCAAGCTTTAGCAGATGGTATCAAACTCCTTTTGAAAGAAAGCCTTCTTCCATCTCGAGGGGATACTCGCTTATTCCGTATCGGACCTTCCATAGCAGTGATATCCGTTTTTCTAAGTTATTTAGTAATTCCTTTTGGTTATAAGCTTGTTTTAGCCGATCTTAGTATTGGGGTTTTTTTCTGGATCGCCGCTTCAAGTATTGCTCCCGTTGGACTTCTTATGTCCGGATATGGATCAAATAATAAATATTCCTTTTTAGGTGGTCTACGGGCAGCTGCTCAATCAATTAGTTATGAAATACCCTTAGCTTTATGTGTATTATCAATTTCTCTGCGTGTGATTCGATCAGGTATAAAAAGCTCTATGCGTTTTGGTAGTTTTGACTTGTGAGATCGAACAACTATTAATTTCCTCTTAAAACCCGAAGTTCAATAAAATTATGATAACTATAAATATGCTAACTAGAAATCAATTTTTTCTTTTTGCACCCACAATGCAATTTCTTGCTTCGCTAGTAATAAGCGAAGCAAAAAAAACACTTTAAAAGAAAAGTAATTCTCTATCATTTTTGAGTAATATTTCTAGTAATATTTCTTATGTCTATCTCTTTTTTTTTCTATGGATGCTATATATGCGGTATTTTTATTTTCATATTTTTATTCAATGTTTTTCTTTTATAAGAATAATCCTTCTATTCTAAGTTTCTAACTTTTAAGATCTTTAGGGTGATTTATTTTTTTTTATATACATATTTTTTTGTGTTCGTAGTTCTTCTAGAGTATTGGGTACTTGGGGATGATAAAGGAAACTAGATAGTTATATGAGTGAAAAAAAAGCGGCTTCGAATTTGGCAGTACAAAGATTAAGTCTTCTTTCCTATGTACAAGAATAAAGTTAAAAAAGCAAACATAAAAAAACTTTTTTATGTTTGCTTTTTACCCCCAAGCTTGGTGAATTCGTCATCATAGCCGGAAGCGGGTTTCAAAGATCAACTGTATGGAGTTTTTACTATCTATATATCCTAGATGTATTTCCATAACGGGAGATTTCAAAAACGAGTGGATGGGTAGGAAGACCAAGATACACAAAGGATTTGTAATAAAGATTATGTAAGTTATCCAACAGGATATTTCTCTACATATAAGGAATTCAAATGGGGACTTGAAGTTAGTAGAAATAATCAAGAAGTACTCCCCACGATCCTGATCCAGAGTATCCTCCTATTCACGGATTAAGAAAATAACTATAAAGAACGAAGTAATCTTTTACTTTGGTCCAAGTCCCCTTTTTTCTGAGAAAGGAGAATAGGAGCGAAATAAAAAGGTGAGATTGATTTTATTCGGCATAGGAAATAAAATAAATCAAAAATCTTTATCACGATTCATGAACAAATGCCTAATTCTTTTTCGTAATTGAAGAAAATGAGAGGTTGAAATGTCTATGTGATATTGCTACAAACAAAACAAATTTTTTGTTTTATTGAAAGATGAAGTTATTAATAAACAAAGACCAACGAAAATTCTTAAAAGATTGAGATCAATTCCGAAGCACTTAATTTATATAGCAGACAGAATTCAATTGGTATAATTCGGGACCGTAGAATATTTAGTTTTTGACTCTATCTATCCGACACCCATATCAATAATATGTCAATAATATGGAAGAGTCCTTAGATTTATTTTTGACTTCTGAGGAGCCGTATGAGATGAAAATCTCATGTACGGTTCTGGAATAGCGATGATAACAGTAATGTTATCATCGACTATGATTATCTAACAGTTCAAGTACAGTTGATATAGTTGAAGCGCAGTCAAAGTATGGTTTTTGGGGGTGGCATTTGTGGCGTCAACCGATAGGGTTTATCATTTTTATAATTTCTTCTTTAGCCGAATGCGAGCGATTACCTTTTGATTTACCAGAAGCGGAAGAAGAATTAGTAGCGGGATATCAAACCGAATATTCAGGCATCAAATTTGGTTTATTTTACGTTGCTTCATATCTGAATCTACTAATTTCTTCATTATTTGTAACAGTTCTTTACTTAGGGGGTTGGAATCTTTCTATTCCATACATATTTGTCCCTGAGCTTTTTGACATTTTTGACATAACTAAAAGGGGTAAAGTCTTTGGAACAATAGTAAGTATCGTTATTACATTAGCTAAAACCTTTTCGTTCTTGTTCATTTCTATTGCAACAAGATGGACTTTACCAAGGCTCAGAATGGACCAACTATTAAATCTTGGATGGAAATTTCTTTTACCTATTTCTCTAGGTAATCTATTATTAACAACTTCGTCTCAACTTCTTTCACTGTAAAAGACTACAATATTCAAGATTGACGGCTTGCCTCAAACAAGAGAAAGAAACAAACATAAATTTTTTATAGATATTCACGATATGTTCCCTATGGTAACTGAACTCAGGAATTATGGTCAACAAACAATACGAGTTGCCAGGTATATCGGCCAAGGTTTCATGATTACCCTGTCCCATGCAAATCGTTTACCCGTAACTATTCAATATCCCTATGAAAAATTGATCACACCAGAACGCTTTCGAGGCCGAATCCATTTTGAATTTGATAAATGCATTGCTTGTGAAGTTTGTGTTCGTGTATGTCCTATAGATTTACCTGTTGTTGATTGGCAATTGGAAACAGATATTCGAAAGAAACGATTGCTTAATTACAGTATTGATTTTGGACTTTGTATATTTTGCGGTAATTGTGTTGAATATTGTCCAACAAATTGTTTATCAATGACTGAAGAATATGAACTTTCTACTTATGATCGGCATGAATTGAATTTTAATCAAATTGCTTTGGGTCGGTTACCAATGTCAGTAATTGAGGATTATACAATTCGAAAAATTTCGAATTTACCTCAAATCAAAAATGAATAAACTATTGATTAAACAAAATTACCAATTACTAAGCTCAGTTTGGGTCTAAAAAAATGATATTCTTTTGCTTGGTCAATTCAACCTATTGATTGGTTAGTGAGACTCTTCGTTTGGCTAGAAAATTGATTTCTATGTTTAGATTATTGTTCTAGTAACTAGTCAAAATAATGATTTCAAAAAGAATAAATGAGATAAGAATAAACAGGGTTTTTCTTTGGATGAATAAAGAATGACATATGAATAACTTCTTTTTCCTGGTCAGGTCAATAAAATCATGAAATTCTTCGATTTATATTTTTTTTTAGAATTGATAAAAAATGGATTTACCTGGACCAATACATGATTTTCTTTTAGTTTTTTTAGGATCAGGTCTTATATTAGGGGGTATAGGAGTAGTATTATTTCCCAATCCAATTTATTCGGCCTTTTCGTTGGGATTGGTTCTTGTTTGTATATCCTTATTCTATATTCTATCTAACTCCTATTTTGTAGCTGCTGCACAGCTACTCATTTATGTAGGAGCTATAAATGTTTTAATTCTTTTTGCTGTGATGTTCTTGAATGGTTCAGAATATTCAAATGATTTTCCCCTTTGGACCCTTGGAGATGGTATTACTTCACAAGTTTGTATAAGTCTTTTTATTTCACTAATTTCGACTATTCTAGATACGTCATGGTACGGTATTATTTGGACTACACGATCAAACCAGATTATCGAGCAAGATTTGATAAGCAATAGTCAACAAATTGGAATTCATTTATCAACGGATTTTTTTCTTCCATTTGAACTCATTTCAATAATTCTTTTAGTTGCTCTAATAGGTGCAATTGTTATAGCTCGTCAATAAAAAATTGATATGCAAATTTTCAAAGAATTCAAATAAAACTTTTATCCCATTCATTTTCCTTCAATTCTTTTTTTCCTGTATACTGTATAAACCTAAAATTGAAAGCCTTTAGCGTGAAGTCAATCTATTACCGCTAGATTTTGTTGTTACATATTTGTTATACAGTAGTCAATCGAATCGGTTGAATTGTTTTTTCTTATTGAAACAAGTCAAGATTGATAAGGAGTTTTTGAATGATGCTCGAGCATGCCCTTGTGTTGAGTGCCTTTTTATTTTCTATCGGTATCTATGGATTGATCACAAGTCGAAATATGGTTAGAGCCCTTATGTGTCTTGAACTTATACTTAATGCAGTTAATATGAATTTGGTAACATTTTCGTATTTTTTTGATAATCGTCAATTAAAAGGAGACATTTTCTCAATTTTTATTATAGCTATTGCAGCTGCTGAAGCAGCTATTGGGCTGGCTATTGTTTCCTCAATTTATCGTAACAGAAAATCAACTCGTATTGACCAATCAAATTTGTTGAATAATTAGTATGAATCCTATAAATTCTAATATTGAGTGTTGATAAATTGATTAGAATTCCCATGTAGGTTTGCTACATCTACATAAGGTATGATCATGTTTGCAAAAACATAATAAATCAAAGTATTTTAGCCCTCTCTCCTAAACCAATCCAGAAGTAGATTGATTAGAAAAATTCTGATAACTCATTGATTCATCTGGTATCTAAAAAAGGGATTCGTTTATCAAGGTTACTAGATCGAAAATTTATGACGTTCAGAAATCTATAGATCCAATGTCACATTCCGTAAAGATTTATGATACATGTATAGGATGTACTCAATGTGTCCGAGCCTGCCCTACCGATGTATTAGAAATGATACCGTGGGACGGATGTAAGGCTAAACAAATTGCTTCCGCTCCAAGAACAGAGGACTGTGTTGGTTGTAAGAGATGTGAATCCGCTTGTCCAACAGATTTCTTGAGTGTCCGAGTTTATTTATGGCATGAAACAACTCGCAGTATGGGTCTAGCTTATTGATATGTTCCAGAAAACTATACCGGAATCCATTTCATTTTTTTACTGAAAACCCGTGCCTCAAATATTTTGATTTTCGAGCACGGGTTTTGTGGGCCAAGTGTATCTTGTCTTTACCACGAATTTTTTTCCTTGGTTAACAATAATTGTCGTTTTTCCAATATTTGCGGGTTCCATCGTTTTCTTTCTTCCCCATAAAGGAAATAGGGTAATTAGATGGTATACACTTTGTATATGTATTTTAGAACTCCTTATAACGACTTATGCATTTTGTTTTCATTTCCAGGTGGACGATCCATTAATCCAACTAGAGGAGACTTATAAATGGATCAATTTTTTTGATTGCCATTGGAGATTGGGAATAGATGGACTTTCTGTAGGCCCTATTTTATTGACAGGATTTATAACCACTTTAGCTACTTTAGCGGCCCGGCCAGTTACTCGCGATTCTCGATTATTTCATTTCCTGATGTTAGCAATGTACAGTGGTCAAATAGGATCATTTGCTTCTCGAGACCTTTTCCTTTTTTTCATCATGTGGGAATTAGAATTAATTCCCGTTTATCTACTTCTATCCATGTGGGGGGGGAAGAAACGTCTATACTCAGCTACAAAATTTATTTTGTATACGGCAGGGGGTTCCATTTTTCTATTAATGGGAGTTTTGGGTCTTACTTTATATGGTTCGAATGAACCAACATTCAATTTTGAAACATCAGTAAATCAGTCATACCCCGCGGCTTTAGAAATAATATTCTATATTGGATTTTTTATTGCTTTTGCTGTCAAATCACCTATTTTACCCCTACATACATGGTTACCCGATACCCACGGAGAAGCACATTACAGTACTTGTATGCTTCTAGCCGGAATCTTATTAAAAATGGGAGCATATGGATTGATTCGAATCAATATGGAATTATTTCCTCACGTCCATTCTCTATTTTCTCCCTATTTGGTGATAGTAGGCACAATACAAATGATCTATGCAGCTTTAACATCTCTTGGACAACGAAATTTAAAAAGACGAATAGCCTATTCCTCTGTATCTCATATGGGTTTTATAATTATAGGAATTGGTTCTATGACTGATACGGGACTTAATGGAGCTCTTTTACAAATAATTTCTCATGGATTTATTGGTGCTGCACTTTTTTTCTTGGCGGGAACGACTTATGATAGAATACGGCTTGTTTATCTTGACGAAATGGGGGGAATAGCTATTCAAATGCCAAAAATATTCACGATGTTCAGTAGCTTTTCAATGGCTTCCCTTGCATTACCAGGTATGAGCGGTTTTGTTGCCGAATTACTAGTATTTTTTGGAATAATTAGTGCCAAAAAATATCTTTTCATGTCCAAAATACTCATTTCTTTTGTAATGGCAATTGGAATTATATTAACTCCTATTTATTCATTATCTATGTTACGCCAGATGTTTTATGGATACAAGCTATTTAATGCCCCAAACTCTTCTTTTTTGGATTCTGGACCGCGAGAGTTATTTCTTTCTATCTCCATTTTGTTACCTGTCATAGGTATTGGTATGTACCCCGATTTCGTTCTTTCACTATCAGTTGAAAAGGTCGAAGTTATTCTATCTCATTTTTTTTATCGACAAGTCTTATAAATAAAACCAAAATCCTAAAAAAAGTTTAAAAAAAAACGTTTGTTGTAAATGTAAAAAGGAAGGTTTTTTCTTCTCTTCAGTTAACTAAAAACAATCAATTTGAACCACCCGCGTACCGTTTGAATCAAATATTGTATTGATTCAAACGGTACGTGTGCTCGTTCACACAAAGTTTTAATCTTTATTATATCTTTTTTTATTATATTATTCTAATTATTATAGTATTTTATCTTTTTTATTTATTATATGCTGCACTCTCTTCGATTTGTAAGAACGTTTTTTGAATTCAACTAGATGTTGATGGAAATGAACCATAACTATGTAGACCTATTCCTACTAGATTGACTCCAAAATAGCATATCCAAATTATAAGAAAGCCTATAGATGCCACAATAGATGCCACAATTGCGGAATTTACACTCTGCAAATTTAGATTTGTTCGAGTATGTAAAAAAATTGCGAATACAATCCAAGTAATAAAAGCCCAAGTTTCTTTTGGGTCCCAACTCCAATAAGATCCCCACGCTTCGTTAGCCCACACTGCTCCCGAAAGTATTCCTATGGTTAAAAAGAGAAATCCTAGACTAATAACCCGATAACTCCAAAAATCCAATTGTTGAATGAATTGGGTCCTATAATAATTCTTAGCAGAAAAAAAAGAAGTCTTTTGAAAAAGATTTTCCCCAAATAAAAATGACTCAGTTAAAAAATCGTTGCCCCCCGAAAAAAGCTTTCCGTTTTTTCGAAATGTAATGACTAGAAGTGCTACTGATAATAAGGATCCGCATAAAAGGGCTGCATAGCCCAATATCATCATACTTACGTGCATTATTAACCACTCGGATTTAAGAGCGGGTACTAATATTGAAGATTGATGTATTTCTGTTAAAAGACCTGAAGTAGCAAAACCTTGGGTAAAAATAGCGCTTGGGCTGATTATTTTGCTTAAAAATTTTGTATTTTTTGTGAAATACGGAATGATATGAATCAGAGCCAAACTCCATGAAAGGAAAATGAATGATTCATATAAATCACTTAGTGGGAAATGTTCCGAAGAAATCCAATGAGTAGCTAATAATCCTGTTATACAGAAAAAAGTTACTAGCATGCCCTTTTCTGATGAATCATATAGTTTTCTTATTTCGCCGACTAAAAATATTATCAAATGAATTGTCATTAAAATTAAAATGATCGAAAGGGAAATATGAGTTAAGATATGCTCTAAGGTTGAAAATATCATAAAAAAAAGCTTAAACAACGAAGAGTCTAGCCCCCAATTACCTAAGAAAAATTTGAAAAAGGAAATCGGGAATTGAATTCCTTATAAGATTATAAGGTCTATTTTCTTTTTTTAGAAGACGGTATGCCGCCACTCGGACTCGAACCGAGATGCGCTAGCACTGCTTCCTAAGAGCAGCGTGTCTACCAATTTCACCATAGCGGCGTGTCGTGAACCCATAATAGTCTAATTCATTATAGGCTATGAGTAAGCAAACGTCAAGATTTGAAAGGGAAATTCAGTATAGTATGGTTCAATTTTATACATAAAAATTTGTTCAAATATGAATTTGAAAGTTTATTATTTGAGTTTAGAGTCTTTGTTTTATTTCACTTATACTTATTACTTATGGTTTTCGTGTATTTTTGGCTCGCTTGGAATTAAACTCCGGTAACTAGATAGTTTGATTCGTAACTAGGGGTCGAATTCAAAACAAAAAATTTGGTTTCCATTTTTTTGTCTTGATTTCTGAAATCAAGACAAAAAAATGAATTTTAGCAATACCTATTTTAAAGCACTCATAATTAACCGATTATGCAGATATAACATACTCATTTTCTTATTTTATACTTATACTTGATTTTAAAAATTGGGGCTTTTGTCAATATTTATTACATGACAAGATAGTCTTGGGGATCCGTATAAGAATTCATCAAAAAGAAAAAGTCAGAAAGTTACCCAAAATAAAAAAGGGTTTCAATTTTCAAAAGTAATTCATAAGTTTCAACGATTCGTTAACTAAACCGAAAGATCTTCATATTCGCCTTATTGTATTACTTTGACTCTATTTATTATATTACTCTATAAAAGTGTTACTTGTCATAAACAAATAGGGAAAATAAGACTCGCCCCCCTCGAAATGATGTTTGGGAACCCTCAAAGGTATTCTTTTTTTAAGTTAAGTAAAAAGTAAATCTAGGATTTCGTATTCTCCTATCATAAGAGCTAAGAGCAAGGCATTCGATTTCCCAGTTCTATATTAACTCTAAATAATAAATCGTATAAATCAATAGAAAGCCGAAGTCATGAAATTTTAGTCTAAAAAAAGAAAGTCGACTCAGATTATTCTAACGTTTTTTTATTTGTTTGTGATACAAAAAAACTTTTCAAATTCCCGGTCGAAAGGGATTTTCCTAACGAAAAAGCTTTTAATGCTGTCCAAAAGCTCTTTCTTTTCCAAGTATTTTTACGAATACGCTTTTTTGATTTCGAAATACGTTTTTTTGGAACTGCCATTTAAAAATGAAGAAATTACTTAATTTTAGGTTAAAACTGGATGTGAAAGACATCTATTGCGCAAAATGAATCGTTTTTACTATTTACTATCTAGCTTTTTTTTAGTCTATCTTTTTTTATTATTGTCATAATATATTCGTAAAAACGATTCGTTTGTTTTGATTGCTATCTCTATTTCGCATTATTCATAAAATAAAATCTATAGAATTCGATGTGCTGTAGAAATCATCAAATTAGTTGAACTTCATCTTAGAATTATAATTCTAATGAAAAAGAAACTAAAACGGCCTTTCTGTCTATTTTCATTGTTCTACGTGCAATTGAAAGGTTTAAGATCAAAACCCTACTCTTGCTTAATGAAATTGAAAGCTGTAATCCTTTTCCCTTGGATAAAAAGAAAAGAGACCTAATTTTCCTTTGAAAAATAAAAGGAAACTGCTAATGAATCTATTTCAGATTATTTGACCAATTGTAACTTCTTGATTTGAATAATTGAAAGTTTTTAACTAAGAATAATTCACAATAGAAAATTCTATAAAGTTTATTTTAGTTGTCAGTTTGGTTTAAGTTAGTACATATTTTTTTCTTTTTTATTGACTCTTTTCAAAAGAGATAAAATAAAATCGGGTGAATCGGAAATAATTAATTAAGACTCAAACTGTTTATGGAACAAACATATCAATATGCGTGGATCATACCTTTTGTTCCCCTTCTAGTTCCTATGTTAATAGGAGCAGGACTTCTTATTTTTCCCACGGTAACAAAAAATCTTCGTCGTATGTGGTCTTTTCAGAGTGTTTTATTGTTAAGTATAGTCATGGCATTTTCAATCTATCTATCTATTCAGCAAATAAATAGGGGTTCTATCTATCAATATGTATGGTCTTGGATAATAAATAATGATTTTTCTTTTGAATTCGGTTACTTGATCGACCCACTTACTTCTATTATGTCAATATTAATCACTACTGTTGGAATTATGGTTCTTATTTATAGTGATAATTATATGGCTCATGATCAAGGATATTTGAGATTTTTTACTTATATGAGTTTTTTCTGTGCTGCCATGTTGGGATTAGTTACTAGTTCTAATTTTATACAAATTTATATTTTTTGGGAATTGGTTGGACTATGTTCCTATCTATTAATAGGGTTTTGGTTTACACGACCCGGTGCGGCAAATGCTTGCGAAAAAGCGTTTGTAACTAATCGTGTAGGGGATTTTGGTTTATTATTAGGAATTTTAGGCTTTTATTGGATAACAGGCAGTTTTGAATTTCGGGAGTTATTCCAAATATTGAATAATTTGATTTCGAGCAAAGAGGTCAATCTTTTATTTGTTACTTTATGCGCTGCGCTGTTATTTGTCGGTGCAATTGCGAAATCCGCGCAATTTCCTCTTCATGTCTGGTTACCCGATGCCATGGAGGGACCTACTCCGATTTCGGCTCTTATACATGCTGCTACCTTAGTAGCAGCGGGAATTTTTCTTGTAGCTAGGCTTCTTCCTCTTTTCTTAGTTATACCTTACATAATGTATTTCATCTCCTTGATAGGAATCATAACAGTTTTATTAGGAGCTACTTTAGCTCTTGCTCAACAAGACATTAAAAGAGGTTTAGCTTATTCCACAATGTCTCAATTGGGTTATATGATGTTAGCTCTAGGAATGGGGTCTTACCGAAGTGCTTTATTTCATTTGATTACTCATGCTTATTCCAAGGCATTATTATTCTTAGCAGCTGGATCCGTTATTCATTCAATGGAGACTATTATTGGTTATTCTCCCGAAAAAAGTCAGAATATGGTTATTATGGGCGGTTTAACAAAACACGTACCGATAACCAAAGGTGCTTTTTTATTAGGTACACTTTCACTTTGTGGTATTCCGCCCCTTGCTTGTTTTTGGTCAAAAGATGAAATTCTTAATGATAGCTGGCTTTATTCGCCGATTTTCGCCCTAATAGCTTGGGGCACAGTGGGATTAACCGCATTTTATATGTTTCGAATTTATTTAATGACTTTTGAAGGACATTTAAACGTTGGTTTTCAAAATTATAGTGGAAAAAAAAATAACCCTCCAGATTCAATGTCTCTATGGGGAAAAAAGGGTTCAAAGCCAATTAACAAAAATTTTCGCTTTTTCACAATTGATGAGAAAGGGGAGAATCAAACCAAATTTTCTTATACTTCTGATCCTTTTGAATCAGAAAATACTATGTTATTTCCACAAATTCTATTGTGTTTTGTAACTTTTGTAATTGGATTCTTAGGAATTCCGAAGGAGCTTGGTTTCAATCTCGACATCTTAACCCAATGGTTACATCCTGCTATTTATCTTTTGCATCACACAAATTCAACAGATTTAGCCGAGTTTTTAAAGCATACGGTAATTTCCGTGGGGATTGCTTATTGCGGAATATTTCTAGCATTTTTATTATATAAACCCACCTATTCGTCTTTCAAAAGTTTTCTATTAATTAATTCGTTTCATCAAAAAAGCCTTAAGAGAGTTATTCGCGACAAAATAGTCTTTGTGATATATGACTGGGCCTATAATCGTGCTTATATAGATACTTTTTATAAGAATTTTTTTGTTTCCCAAGTACGAAGGTTTTCTCAAATTATTCGTTGTTTTGATTTAAGAATTATTGACCAAATATTTAATTGTTTTGCTTTTCTTAGTTTTATTGCTAGCGAGGGTATCAAATATTTAGGATATGCCAGAATTCCTTTTTATTTGTTTTTTTATTTCTTTTTTGTATCAATCTTTATTTTTCTGTTTTACAAAAATTAAGAAAACTCAATTATACTAGGTTAAAAAAAAACTTACCCAAATTAAGTTCTTATGTTTAAAATGACTTAAATTGGGTAAGAGTTTTCTATTGGCTATACGACTATAATTACAGGATTTATTTCTTTCATTTGTTTCATTAGTAGGCCGCGAAGGTTCTCCTCCCAAAAGAGTAGAAAGTTCTAATTCAAAAATAGTAGAAGGTTCGAATCGCAAAATAGGAGGAGTTTCTTCTTCCAACTAAAAAGGAATATTTATTATTTGATCCATATCCGGACATAAGAAGTCCAACGGGAGCAATACTTGAAGCGGCGATCCAGAAAAAAACCCCAATACTAAGATCGGCTAAAACAAGCTTATAACCAAAAGGAATTACTAAATAACTTAGAAAAACGGATATCACTGCTATGGAAGGTCCGATACGGAATAAGCGAGTATCCCCTCGAGATGGAAGAAGGCTTTCTTTCAAAAGGAGTTTGATACCATCTGCTAAAGCTTGAAGAATTCCTAAAGGACCCGCATATTCGGGGCCAATACGTTGTTGTATTCCCGCGGATATTTCCCTTTCTAACCAAACAATTACTAGTAAACCCATTGTGATTCCTAATACAATAGTAAAAATAGGGGCAAGTATCCATATGATCCCATAGACTTCTTTGACTTTTACGGATTCCAATCCGGAAAAGGAATGGATAGCCTGGATTTGTGTTGTATCAATTATCATTTCAACGATCAACTTCCCCCATAATGATATCTATGCTACCTAGTATCGTCATAATATCAGCCAATTTCATTCTTTTAACCACCTGAGGAAGAATTTGCAAATTGATCAAACCCGGTGGACGAATTTTCCATCTCCAAGGAAAAACGCTCTGATCTCCTATCAGAAAAATTCCCAATTCTCCCTTTGGAGCTTCGACTCTCACATAAAGTTCTTGCTTCGATAATTCAAAAATAGGAGAGGTTTTTTTAGCAATGAATCGGTATTCAAAATCATTCCATTGGGGATGTTTTACTCTATCAAAACGTCGGATTTCTAAATTCTCATAAGGCCCCCCCGGAATTCCTTCCAGGGCCTGTTGAATCATTTTTATGGATTCTTCCATTTCGCCGATTCTTACTAAATAACGAGCTAAAGAATCCCCCTCTTTTTGCCATTGAACCTCCCAAGCAAATTCGTCGTAACACTCATACTGATCGATTTTACGAAGATCCCATTCGATTCCCGAAGCTCGTAGCATTGGTCCGGATAAACCCCAATTGAGTGCTTCTTCTGCCCTAATAGTGCCTATACCTTCAACTCGTTCTAAAAAAATGGGATTCTGTGTAATAAGTTTTTGATATTCAGCAACCCCTGTTAAAAAATAATTGCAAAAATCCAAACATTTATCTATCCAGCCATGGGGTAGATCAGCAGCTACTCCCCCGATACGAAAAAAATTATGCATCATTCGCATACCGGTGGCAGCTTCGAATAGGTCATATATCAACTCTCTTTCTCGAAAAATATAGAAGAAAGGAGTCTGCGCCCCAATATCCGCCATAAATGGACCGAGCCATAACAAATGGGAAGCTATACGACTTAACTCCAACATAATGACTCTGATATAGCTAGCTCTTTTAGGTACTTGAATATTGCTCAATCGTTCAGGTCCATTTACGGTTATTGCTTCTGTAAACATAGTAGCTAAATAATCCCAACGTGTGACATAGGGCAAATATTGTATAATTGTTCGGTTTTCCGCAATTTTCTCCATCCCTCTGTGTAAATAACCCAATATTGGTTCGCAGTCAATAACATCTTCACCATCGAGAGTAAGAATAAGTCGAAGAACACCATGCATTGATGGGTGGTGAGGACCCATATTGACTATCATGAGGTCTTTTCTTGTAGCTGGTGCAGTCATAAATTTTTTACCGATTCGTTCTTCCATGTAATTCTTCCATGAATTGCTGAATGTGAAAAGAGGTTCATCAAAATTGAAACGAAACAAATAAGTTAAAAACAAATGACTCCTCAAATTAAAAATTAATGAGTTTTTGTCTCTCGAATATCCAATTTCTCAATTAATTCTTTATAACGTACTTTATTTTTTTTTGACAAATAAGCTAGCAGCCGTTGACGTTTTCCCAAAATTTTACGCAAACCTTTCTGAGATAAATAGTCTTTTTTGTGCAATTTTAAATGGGAAGTAAGTCTCTGTATCTTATTGGTGAAATTGAATATTTGAAATTCAACGGACCCTCTGTTTTCTTTGGTTTCTTCTTGAGAAATAACCGAAATGAATAAGTTTTTTACCATAAAAAAAGAATTGATCCCCTTCCCTGATATATATTTTAACGAATTTTATTGATCAATAAAAAGAATGCCAATAATTTGAATGATTGATATAGAATAAATTGCTTTCTGAACTCCTCAGTTTATCCATTCCAATGAATTCAAAATCCTATTTTGAATTCAGATAAGAATCTCGTACATTTTTGTATTCACAAAAGTGAATCAATTAGACCTAAAATGAAATGAATATCTTTGGATTCATTGATAATTTATAGGTCTAATGGATACGCTGTATCCTCTATTCAGTGAGATTCGAATGAGGTATAAGATAAGGCATGTGTGCATTTGTTTTCTATCATATACCCTGCTACAGGGTATATAGTAATACTATCAACGAATTTTCAATGGTAGATACATGTGGATCCTTAAGATACTGAAACGACTGCCGTTATTAGTATCAAACCAATAACGATTCATACAAGCTAAATCTTCCAATCGATAATTGGGCCAAAGAAAAAACTTGAATTGAATTAATTCATTTTTCTCCTTATCACGAAGGTTCCTTTCTTCCCAAAAGTGACTACAGTTTTTTACCCCGTTTTCGTTGAAAAATACGGAATTGGTATCCACATCATTCCAATTGTTTGAATTGAAACAAATTAGAATTCTCAATTCTCTACGACGTCTAGACGATAAAATATTTTCAAGAACAAGCGCATCAAAATGATTGTTCTCTCTAGCTCGAATTATTCTTTGTTTTCGGTATTGTTGATTAGTTTTGTTTTTACTCTTATGAACCAACGAAATACCTATGGTTTGATACATAAGAAATTGCCCATTGTTTTTTACAGACAGTCCAAGGCGGTCCATAACCACTCCCATGCTTTTGAAAAATTTTAGAATACCCAAATTGCTCTTCGACTTCCACATTACATTCAATTGTAATTTTCTCCTTTCAATGCATGATAGAGTCATGGTTTCTAGATTTATCGAGCTCTTCGGGAGAGCGAATATCCGGACATTTTTGCGAATGTTTTGACCGATATTCCTTTGATCCCATCTCAATTGCAAAAGGAAATACTTTTTCATGAATAACTCTCTTAGCTCTCTTGTACTTAGACTTTTCTTTTCACTATCGGTTTCACTTTTCTTTTCACTATCGGTTTCACTTTTCTTTTCACTATCGGTTTCACTTTTCTTTTCACTATTGGTTTTACTTTTCTTTGTACCTTTTTTCATGTCTGATTTCGCGGAATCTTCTTCTTCAAGATTTTGGTTTTCAGCGATGTTTTTCTTTTTATTATCGGTTTCACTTAGATTCGAATTTAAAAGAAGTAATTTGCTTGGTATAATCCACGGTTTCGTTTTATATACATTAAAAAGCCGCACAAATTCTGGGAAGAACCAAAGTTCCAGATTCGAGATGGGACGATTTAGTATTTGTTCATTCATTCCCATCCAATCAAAAAAAGAATTTGGAGAATTAGGTTGATTGATTTCTGGATTTTGATTAATCGGAATATAAAAAGGGTCTTTTTCTTGTTTATCAATTGGATCAATTAATTGATCGTTATTAGTCCCAATTGGAGTCTTTTGATTACTGCTGGGATTGATCTCTTCTTCGGGATTGATCTCTTCTTCGGGATTGATCTCTTCCTCTTCTTCTTTATCAATTGCATAAAATATTTCATCGTTATTAGTCCCAATTGGAGTCTTTTGATTACTGCTGGGATTGATCTCTTCCTCTTCTTCTTTATCAATTGGATCAATTAATTGAAAATTATTAGTCCCAATTCGAGTCTTTTGATTACTGCTGGGATTTACCGCGACCCAGGATTCAATAGCCACTTTTTTTCTAAGATCAAAATAGATATTTTCCCAATTAAAATATTTTCTATTAAGATTTTTTTCTATATATGGAATATATACCCTTTCTATTCTTCCTATAAAAATATTGATAGGGATACTTCCTGTTATCGCAAACAAGGAGTTTTGCGACATGTTGTAATTATCAGAAACCGCTTGCCTTTTAGTTACTTGAGGGATTGATCTATAAAAAACCGAGTCACCTTTATTTTCATTATTAATGGATTTATATGATAAAAGATCATATCTATAGCATTTTTGAAAATTATCTTTTTGATTCGATAATGAGTTAGGACCCTTTTTTTTCTTGTAATGACTTAATTGGTATTTTCCACATGAATTCCATTTTTTTAAATCTTTTTTTTGAGACCTACAATATCGATTAACCCTATTTCGCCATTTTTGTTTTTGTGACATTAAGCTAGACCAGATAATCTGAGATAAATCGTATTGATAATTCCCTCTTAACCAATTTTTCCATTGACTCGTTATAGACCGCTGAAGTTTCTTATGTATTACTTCAGACTGAAAAATTCCTTGTGTTCGAAAGGAGTCTTTCATTTGAGTTTTAAGGAAGAAAGATGTTCCATGATGTTGAAGAACGGATCTTAATTTAGACAAGTTAACAACCCCGGTTTGCGATATTTTGTAAAATACATATGCTTGTGACAAGTTGGATAAATCACAAAAAATTTCTGAATTTTTCTTACAACTATTATAAGTTTTTAGATTTGAAATAAAGTGAATTGTATTTTTAGTTTTTTTATTAATTATTTTTTTATTTGTTTCATTCTTGGAAATATATTTTTCAATCAAATTTTTTGTCGATTCAACAAAGAGTTGTGTATTCGTTTGGCAAATATGAATAGTAGATAAACAAATATCGTTATATATTCTTTGAATGAAAAATTTTCTAAAATAATGAAATTTACATATTATGTTTTTTAGTTTTACTATTTGCCAAATCTTTTTTGACAACTCTAATCTACAACTTTTTTTGTAAGTACTAATATCTAGTTCTAGAGTTACTTTTTTTTTCTCTTCGGTAATTCTTTCTATTTGATTTTTGATTGTACTTGTTCTATCAGTCATATCTTGCATTTTAGTTTCTATCAGTGAAGAATTTGTCCAATCTGGAATTTGAATTTTTTGAATTTGACTAAAAGATTCATTAATTATCTGGTTGCTTATTCTAGAATCTTTTTCTTTTTCCATTCCACCTATTTCTCTCGATCTAAATAATAAAATTGGTTTACCCTTGGAGAGGTCTTTTTCTATAAACGGAAGATTTTGGTTTGTTGTTCTTGTTTCTTTTGAAACTTTTTTAAATAATTTTATTATTATTTTTTTTAAAACGCTTTCAGCTGTAACCTTTTCATATTTTCCAATTTTTTTTTCGAGTTCCTTTAAAATGGGCTCAAAAAAGGAAGGTGTTTTTCGGGGAGAGCCAAAAGGCAGTTCTGTTTCCCTTCCAAAAATTGTTAAAAAACAAACGTCATCACGAGAAGTTAGCGGTTTAGATGTGTGCCAAGGTTTCAGATGGAAAGGATATACAATCTTGATCTGAATACCTTGTGTCAACCAATTTTCCGGAAATTCTGTTTCGGATAACGGATTACCAGTATAAGTGCACTTAATATGCTTTTCTCTATTCCATTCCTCGAAATCTTCAGACCATTCAGGAATTTGCAATAATAGCATACGTCCAAGATTTTTACCGATTATCAATGAAGGTAATATAAGATTTTTTCTAAGACTTGATTGGGCTATTAAAATGCAACCCCTTAACATTTGGGTAATTTCAAAAGTATCCCAGGCTTCCCCTATCTCTAATCGCTTTTTTTCCTTTACTCGGTCGTTTTTCTTTTTAGATTCTCTTTTTGGTTTTTCTTCTCTTTTTGTTTGTTCGTCTGTAGACTCTAAAATCCTGAACCCTTTTCCCGCCGACCAATTTCTAAAAATTCGGTTCAGTTGAACCGGGCGGGGGATAGCAAAAGAAAAAAGTTTTTTTTTTTTTATCCTGTCAAAAAAAAGGGGGGAATGTGCATTTGCTTGAAACAGTTTCTCAATAACAATTTTACGCCTTTGAGTTCGCATAGAGCCTTTGATTAAGCCGTGCTTAAAATCGGGTTGGTGTGCATAACGCATCAAAACAAGCCCCTTCTCTTCATCTTCTTTAGCCTCTTCTTCTGGGGTTTTAGTCTTGGTTTCTTTATTCACAGTATCAGTCTCTTTGCTAGCATTAGGCTTCGTTTCTTTATTCACAGTATCAGTCTCTTTGCTAGCATTAGGCTTCGTTTCTTTATTCACAGTATCAGTCTCTTTGCTAGCATTAGTCTTGGTTTCTTTATCAACAGTATCAGTCTCTTTGCTAGCATTAGTCTTGGTTTCTTTATCAACAGTATCAGTCTCTTTGCTAGCATTAGTCTTGGTTTCTTTATCAACAGTATCAGTCTCTTTGCTAGCATTAGTCTTGGTTTCTTTATCAACAGTATCAGTCTCTTTGCTAGCATTAGTCTTGGTTTCTTTATCAACAGTATCAGTCTCTTTGCTAGCATTAGTCTTGGTTTCTTTATCAACAGTATCAGTCTCTTTGCTAGCATTAGTCTTGGTTTCTTTATCAACAGTATTAGTCTCTTTGCTAGCATTAGTCTTCGTTTCTTTATCAATAGTATCAGTCTCTTTGCTAGCATTAGGCTTCGTTTCTTTATTCACAGTATCAGTCTCTTTGCTAGCATTAGTCTTGGTTTCTTTATTCACAGTATCAGTCTCTTTGCTAGCATTAGTCTTCGTTTCTTTATCTGTAGCTTTAGTAGTAGTATGAGTCTCTGGAGGATCAAAAAGAAGATATTCACCTACCGCCCTTCTTGAACGAATTTCATGCTCTGCTGGCGGACTGTAGTGAAATGATAGTTGTTCCAATTCACTGATTAATTTGTATGACCATCGAGGGACTTTTTTACTTATTTTGTGTATTACAATAGATGAAAACGCATCAATTTCTAAAATATCACCAATTTCTAAAGTATTCGTATTTTGGTCAAAATTTTCGTAATTGGAATTCGGGAGAAGAAGATCATGTAACCGATTTTGCTCACCTGTCTCTCTCGAATCTGCGATCAAAGTATTTTTTATGATGGAAGGCGGAAGCTCTTTTTTGATTTTTCCACGGTATGGCCCGTTTAAGAAAGGATCATACATTTGGG